TATTATAAATTGATATTATAAATAATAAATATAAAATCTAAATAATAATAACAGGTACAAATAGTCAATCGAGGTACCCATTCTATGACAACTCTTAACTTTCCCTCTATTTTGGTCCCTTTAGTAGGCCTAGTTTTTCCGGCAATCGCAATGGCTTCTTTATTTCTTCATGTTCAAAAAAACAAGATTGTTTAGAGCCGATGGCACAAAATATCATCTATTTTTTTTACGTTTGTATCATAACACAGATATCCTTTTAGCAAAATATGGTATAAGCGGCTTCCGCCGAAAAATTCTTATGTCTCCATAAAATGCTATATTCTAACTATTTTCAAATAGACCCGAATGCGGCGGATGGCTGAGCTGTAAAGCCGGTCTATCAATATGTATGTGGCTATCTTTAGTGAGTCATACGAAGGGTATGTTATTAGTTTAGATCTAACCAATTTAATGAATTACTCCTAAAGGTTCACATCAAACTAGTTCAAACTAGTGCTAGTTGATGCGAGTTACTTCGGAAACAAACAGACTAAAGTCAAATTCATTTGGGGTATTCTCTCAATTCCAAAAAAGCAACGGGATCAAGTATGAGTTGTCGATCAGAACATATATGGATAGAACCTATAAAGGGGGCTCGAAAAATAAGTAATTTATGCTGGGCTATTATCCTTTTTTTAGGTTCATTAGGATTCTTGTTGGTTGGAACCTCGAGTTATCTTGGTAGAAATTTGATATCTTTCTTTCCGTCTCAGCAAATCGTTTTTTTTCCACAAGGAATTGTGATGTCTTTCTATGGGATCGCGGGTCTTTTTATTAGCTCCTATTTGTGGTGCACAATTTCGTGGAATGTAGGTAGTGGTTATGATCGATTTGATATAAAAGACGGAATAGTGTGTATCTTTCGTTGGGGATTTCCTGGAAAAAATCGTCGGGTCTTCCTCCGATTTCTTATAAAAGATATTCAATCCGTCAGAATAGAAGTTAAAGAGGGTATTTATGCTCGGCGTGTCCTTTATATGGATATAAGAGGCCAGGGAGCCATTCCATTGACTCGTACTGATGAGAATTTTACTCCACGGGAAATGGAACAAAAAGCTGCGGAATTGGCCTATTTCTTGCGTGTACCAATTGAAGTATTTTAATTAGAAGTTATTTTACCGATAAATGAATGCTTTCTCAGCAGGAGGGCAAAAATGCAAGAATCCTCTTTTTCTAGAACATAACTTAATTGATGTTTCTTCAGAACATTCATTCGAGTTAAAGCAGACTATATGGAACAAGTAAAAAAAAAAAAAAAAACGATTTGGGGTATCTTTTATATGTATCGAAATATACACAACTCAATTAAATAAAAAATGAATAAAAAATCGAAATATCTCATAATCAACCATTTCGAAATAAGGAAATATCCCCCCTTTTGACTTGCTTTTTACTTGTTGGAATTGAGACTTTATATTCAGATAGATAATATCTTGTCATTTTTTCGACGCTTCTTTTTGTGCTCCTTAATGACCAAAAAATTGGATCTCTTATAATGATAACTAGCCAATTTCTTTCTGTCGTTTTTTGCCACCCTTTTTCATTTCACAAGATTCTTCAGAAAATTCCCTCAATTATTCTATCCCTGACTACTCATAGTCAGTTAAATTTTTTAGAAATGTTAGCTATTTTTATATAATGATAGAAAAGGAGTTCTTTCGTATCAAAATCTTAAAAATATTTATATTCATTATTGAATATTGAAATTGAATTTTAGATTGAATTTTCGGGGCATTCATCGAAAGGAGATATGTGCTTCGAATTTTACTATCGGGAAACAATACTTTTTTATTCTTTATTATTTATTCATTCGAATTTTTCGTCTATTTCTGTCTTTTTTTCTAGATTCAAGGCCTAACCACGAAATCTAAATCACAAATAAAAAATAGTGAATAGATTCATAGGTTCGATAACTTGTAATAGAACTGATGCGTGAGAGAAATATTAGATTACATAGAGTCGACGAATGAGATGGGTTCATTAACAATTCACAGATGAAAAAATGGCAAAAAAGAAAGCATTCACTCCTCTTTTATATCTTGCATCTATAGTATTTTTGCCCTGGTGGATTTCTCTCTTATTTCAAAAAAGTCTGGAATCGTGGGTTACTTATTGGTGGAATCCTAGGCAATCCGAAACTTTTTTGAATGATATTGAAGAAAAGAGTATTTTAGAAAAATTCATAGAATTAGAGGAACTCCTCTTCTTAGAAGAAATGATCAAGGAATACTCGGAGACACATCTACAAAACCTTCGTATAGGAATTCACAAAGAAACAATCCAATTAATCAAGATACACAACGAGGGTCGTATTCATACGATTTTGCACTTCTCGACAAATATAATCTGTTTCATTATTCTAAGTGGTTATTCTATTTTGGGTAATAAAGAACTTGTTATTCTTAACTCTTGGGCTCAGGAATTCCTATATAACTTAAGTGACACAATAAAAGCTTTTTCTCTTCTTTTATTAACTGATTTATGTATTGGATTTCATTCGCCCCATGGTTGGGAATTAATGATTGGCTTTGTCTACAAGGATTTTGGATTTGTTCATAATGATCAAATTATATCTGGCCTTGTTTCAACTTTTCCAGTCATTCTAGATACAATTTTCAAATATTGGATTTTCCGTTATTTAAATCGCGTATCTCCGTCACTTGTAGTGATTTATCATTCAATGAATGACTAAAAAATGGTCTACTTAATCCAATTATAATGTTTCTTACTTTGCAGTTGTACATAAGCAAAACATTGAAAATCGCTTTCTATTTCTACCCATCCCGGAGATTCATCCTATATTCCTATATATTAATCGAGTCAAATTATTCCAGTAAATAACAGAATCGTGGATAGGAAACTCCAGTAGTGACCTGCCCCAATTTATTGTAGAAATTTTCGGGATCAATGATTGGACCATGCAAACTAGAAATAATTTTTCTTGGATAAAGGAACAGATTACTCGATCTATTTCCGTATCGCTCATGATATATATAATAACTCGTACACCCATTTCAAATGCATATCCCATTTTTGCACAGCAGGGTTATGAAAATCCACGAGAAGCGACTGGACGTATTGTATGCGCCAATTGCCATTTAGCTAATAAACCGGTGGATATTGAGGTTCCGCAAGCGGTACTTCCCGATACTGTATTTGAAGCAGTTGTTCGAATTCCTTATGATACGCAACTGAAACAAGTTCTTGCTAATGGTAAAAAAGGGGCTTTGAATGTAGGGGCTGTTCTTATTTTACCAGAGGGTTTTGAATTAGCCCCTCCCGATCGTATTTCCCCCGAGATAAAAGAAAAGATGGGTAATCTGTCTTTTCAGAGCTATCGCCCCAATCAAAAAAATATTCTTGTCATAGGCCCTGTTCCTGGTCAGAAATATAGTGAAATTACCTTTCCTATTCTTTCCCCGGACCCCGCTACTAAGAAAGACGTTCACTTCTTAAAATATCCTATCTACGTAGGTGGAAACAGGGGAAGGGGCCAGATTTATCCTGACGGGAGCAAAAGTAACAATACAGTTTATAATGCTACAGCATCAGGTATAGTAAGCAAAATCCTACGAAAAGAAAAGGGGGGATACGAAATAACCATAGCGGATGCATCGGATGGACGTCAAGTGGTTGATATTATCCCTCCGGGGCCAGAACTTCTTGTTTCAGAAGGCGAATCTATCAAATTGGATCAACCGTTGACAAGTAATCCTAATGTGGGCGGATTTGGTCAGGGAGATGCAGAAATAGTACTGCAAGATCCATTACGTGTACAAGGCCTTTTGTTCTTCTTCGCATCAGTTATTTTGGCACAAATATTTTTGGTTCTTAAAAAGAAGCAGTTCGAGAAGGTTCAATTGTCCGAAATGAATTTCTAAACTCGCGCATTTATCGACATCAAGTTTTTAAAAAGAACCAAATTCTTTTTAGTAATTATGATATAAAAAAAGAAATTAGAAAAGCCTTTTTTTATACTATTTTTCTACGAGATGCCGGTAATTCCTTGTACCATATTCCTAGCCATAGTATGTAGATTGTGAAGAAGACTGTTTGACTTGACCCCCTCTTTCTTTGTTTGTTGTTGTTTTTTTTTTCAAAAAAACCGGGGTGATGTTATTATGTTGCTATTGTGAGATTGAAATGTCATAAAATGCATTTGATTCTAATACAATTTACTTTGGCTAGATCCTATCCAAAAGGAAACGCGAAATAGAACGGATAAATGAAGGGAACAAATATTTCTGGGAGGGGTTATTCGTTTTCCTAGTCTTCGACACAAGAAAGGTATTTTTCACACCCTTTTCTTGTGTCGAAATAATAATGATTCTTTATGTTTATACTGTTCGTCAAACATTCCTAGTTTTATTTTCGATTTTTTAGAGACGTATCAGAACGTTTTTTGGAGTTATTACGTATTTTTTTCTTATTATTATATTATCTTATAATAATGAACTATTACGTATACTATAAAAATAGAAGTGGTGGACAAACAAAAGAGGGGGGGAAATTGATTGAGTAAATAGAACTTATTCAATGAACTTATAAAAAAATCTTATAATTATTAAGAACTCAACGGGACCTTCTCCCTCAAATCAGACAAACAAAGAAGGGAATCCGTTGAGTTCTTACGCTTTCATGTATACAACTCAATTCATCCTATTACTACAGGGATGAACCCAACCCGGAATATGAACCATAAAAGAAAACGCCTACTAAACCGATCACAAGAATACCAGCTACAGTACCTATTATCCAAAGAGGAATTCTTCCAGTAGTATCGGCCATTTCCGCCACTTCCCTCCACATTTCATCAAGTGGTCATGCTAGAGACATAAACAGTCATGGATAATTATGAGATGAGATCCTTCCGAATGGGCTAAGAGAGAGAATACCTAGAATGATTAGTCTATTATTTTAGTTCTCTCTCGTTTTCTTAATTGAAGAAATAATTGGAAAAT